TGATTATAGATTATTCATTGGTAGAATGGAAAGAATTGGAGGAAGAGGAATCCACAGGGAATGAATGGGAAGATCGAAAAGTTGGAAGAAGAAAAGATTTTTTGCTTAGACGCATGGAATTGGCTAAGCATTTTATTCGAACAAATATAGAACCAAAATGGATGGTTTTGTGTCTATTACCAGTTCTTCCTCCTGAGTTGAGACCAATCTATCATATAGATGAGGATAAACTAGTGACCTCGGATATTAATGAAATCTATAGAAGAATTATCTATCGGAATAATACTCTTACAGATCTATTAACAACAAGTATAGCTACACCAGAAGAATTAATAATATCTCAGGAAAAATTACTACAAGAAGCCGTGGATGCACTTCTTGATAATGGAATCTGCGGACAACCAATGAGGGATGATCATAATAGAATTTACAAGTCGCTTTCAGATGTAATTGAAGGCAAAGAAGGAAGAGTTCGCGAGACTCTGCTTGGTAAACGAGTCGATTATTCAGGGCGGTCAGTGATTGTCGTGGGCCCTTCACTTTCATTACATCGATGTGGATTGCCTCGCGAAATTGCAATAGAACTTTTCCAGGCATTTGTAATTCGTGACCTAATTAGAAAACATCTTGCTTCGAACATAGGAGTTGCTAAGAGTCAAATTCGGAAAAAAAAACCTATTGTATGGGAAATACTTCAGGAAATTCTGGATGACCATCCTGTATTGCTGAATAGAGCGCCTACTCTGCATAGATTAGGCATACAGGCATTCCTCCCCGTTTTAGTGGAAGGGCGTGCTATTTGTTTACATCCATTAGTTTGTAAGGGCTTCAATGCAGACTTTGACGGGGATCAAATGGCTGTTCATGTGCCTTTATCTTTAGAGGCTCAAGCAGAGGCACGTTTACTTATGTTTTCTCATATGAATCTTTTGTCTCCAACTATTGGAGATCCCATTTCTGCACCAACTCAAGATATGCTTAGTGGACTCTATGTCTTAACGAGTGGAAATCGTCGGGGTATTTGTGTAAATAGGTATAATCCATGTAATCGTAGAAACTATCAAAATGAAGATAATAACTATAAGTATACAAAAAAAAAAGAACCCTTTTTTTGTAATGCCTATGATGCAATTGGAGCTTATCGGCAAAAACGAATCAATTTAGGTAGTCCTTTGTGGCTGCGGTGGCGACTAGATCAACGTGTTATTGCTACAAGAGAAGCTCCTATCGAAATTCACTATGAATCTTTGGGGACCTATTATGAGATTTATGGACACTATCTAATAGTAAGAAGTATAAAAAAAGAAATTCTTTATATATATATTCGAACCACTCTTGGTCATATTTCTCTTTATCGAGAAATAGAAGAAGCCATACAGGGGTTTTGGCAGGGCTGTTATAATTCTATGCTACCAGCGGGAATTCGAGTCTCGCCGGGTTAACTAGGACTAGAATTGCGGAATTTCTACGTGAATCAAGATCTAGAAAAGGAAGTTTTCCAATCACTGACTCAAACCCATTGTCAAATTCTACTCAGCGCAACGCAATATGGAGGTACTGATGGCAGAACGGCCCACTCAGGTCTTTCACAATAAAGTGATAGACGGAACTGCCATGAAACGACTTATTAGTCGATTTATTGATCACTATGGAATAGGATATACATCACATATCCTGGATCAAGTAAAGACTCTGGGTTTCCGACAAGCTACCGCCGCATCCATTTCATTAGGAATTGATGATCTTTTAACAATACCTTCTAAAAGATGGCTCGTTCAAGACGCTGAACAACAAAGTTTTATTTTGGAAAAACACCATCATTATGGGAATGTACACGCGGTAGAAAAATTACGTCAATCGATCGAGATATGGTATGCCACAAGTGAATATTTGCGACAAGAAATGACTCCTAATTTTCGGATGACCGATCCTTTTAATCCAGTCCATATAATGTCTTTTTCGGGAGCCAGAGGAAATGCATCTCAGGTACATCAATTAGTAGGTATGAGAGGATTAATGTCGGATCCCCAAGGACAAATGATTGATTTACCCATTCAAAGCAATTTACGCGAAGGACTCTCTTTAACAGAATATATTATTTCTTGCTACGGAGCCCGTAAAGGAGTTGTGGATACCGCTATCCGAACATCAGATGCAGGATATCTCACGCGCAGACTTGTTGAAGTAGTGCAACACATTGTTGTACGTCGAACAGATTGTGGCACCGTTCGAGGTATTTCTGTAAGTCCTCGAAATGGAATGATGGCGGATAGGATTTTTATCCAAACATTAATTGGCCGTGTATTAGCAGATGATATATATATAGGGTCACGATGCATTGCTACTAGAAATCAAGATATTGGGGTTGGACTTGTCAATAGATTCATAACTTTTAGAGCACAACCAATCTCTATTCGAACCCCCTTTACTTGTAGGAGTACATCTTGGATTTGTCAATTATGTTATGGCCGGAGTCCAGCTCATGACGACCTGGTCGAATTGGGAGAAGCTGTAGGTATTATTGCAGGTCAATCTATTGGAGAACCGGGCACTCAATTAACATTAAGAACTTTTCATACTGGCGGAGTATTCACAGGGGGTACTGCAGAACATGTGCGAGCCCCTTCTAATGGAAAAATAAAATTCAATGAGGATTTGGTTCATCCGACACGTACACGTCATGGACATCCTGCTTTTCTATGTTCTAGAGACTTGTATGTAACTATTGAGAGTGAAGATATTATACACAATGTGTGTATTCCGCCCAAAAGTTTTCTTTTAGTTCAAAACGATCAATATGTAGAATCAGAACAAGTCATTGCTGAGATTCGCGCGAGAACATCCACTTTGAATTTGAAAGAGAAGGTTCGAAAACATATTTATTCTGACTCAGAGGGCGAAATGCACTGGAATACCGATGTGTACCATGCACCTGAATTTACATATGGTAATATTCATCTCTTACCAAAAACAAGTCATTTATGGATATTATTAGGGGAGCCCTGGAGATCTAGTCTAGGCCCCTGTTCGATCCACAAGGATCAAGATCAAATGAGCGCTTATTCTCTTTCTGTTAAGCGAAGATATATTTCTAACCCCTCAGTAACTAATAATCAAGTGAGACACAAATTTTTTAGTTCGTATTTTTCTGGTAAAAATCAAAAAGGAGATAGGATTCCTGATTATTCAGAACTTAATCGAATGACCTGTACTGGTCGTTTTAATCTCAGATATCCGGGCATTCTCGAGGGGAATTCTGATTTATTGGCAAAGAGGCGAAGAAATAGAGTCATCATCCCACTCGACTCGATTCAAGAAGGCGAGAACCAACTAATACCTTCTTCAGGTATCTCAATTGAAATCCCCAGAAATAGTATTCTCCGTAGAAATAGTATTCTTGCTTATTTCGACGATCCTCGATATATAAGAAAGAGCTCGGGACTTACTAAATATGAGACTAGAGAACTGAATTCAATCGTCAACGAAGAGGATTTGATTGAGTATCGAGGGGTCAAGGTATTTTGGCCAAAATATCAAAAGGAAGTAAATCCCTTTTTTTTTATTCCCGTGGAAGTCCACATTTTGGCCGAATCTTCTTCCATAATGGTACGGCACAATAGTCTTATTGGGGTAGATACACAAATCACTTTAAATAGAAGAAGTCGGGTAGGCGGATTGGTCCGAGTGAAGAAAAAAGCAGAAAAAATTAAACTGATAATCTTTTCTGGAGATATCCATTTTCCTGGAAAGACAAATAAGGCATTCCGATTGATACCACCAGGAGGGGGAAAACAAAATTCCAAAGAATACAAAAAATTGAAAAATTGGCTCTATATCCAACGAATGAAACTTTCCAGGTATGAAAAAAAGTATTTTGTTTTGGTTCAACCCGTAGTCCCATATAAAAAAACGGATGGTATAAATTTAGGAAGACTTTTCCCGGCGGATCTCTTGCAGGAAAGTGATAATCTACAACTTCGAGTTGTCAATTATATCCTTTATTACGACCCAATTCTTGAAATTTGGGACACAAGTATTCAATTAGTTCGGACTTGTTTAGTGTTGAATTGGGACCAAGACAAAAAGATCGAAAAGGCCTGTGCTTCCTTTGTTGAAATAAGGACAAATGGTTTGATTAGAGATTTTCTAAGAATCGACTTAGCGAAGTCACCTATTTCATATACCGGAAAAAGGAACGATCTGCCGGGTTCAGGATTGATCTCTGAGAATGGATCAGATCGCGCTAATGTCAATCCGTTTTCTTCCATTTATTCCTATTCCAAGGCAGTGATTCAAGAATCCCTTAATCCAAATCAAGGAACTATTCATACATTGTTGAATCGAAATAAGGAATCTCAATCTTTTATAATTTTGTCATCATCCAATTGTTCTCGAATAGGCCCATTCAACGATGTAAAATCTACCAATGTGATAAAAGAATCAATCAAAAAGGACCCCCTAATTCCATTTAGGAATTCGTTGGGCCCCTTAGGAACAGGCTTTCCAATTTATAATTTCGATTTCTTTTCCCATTTAATAACCCATAATCAGATCTTGGTAACTAACTACTTGCAACTTGACAATTTCAAACAGATTTTTCAAATACTTAAATATTATTTACTGGATGAAAATGGTAAAATTTATAATCCCTATTCATGCAGTAACATCATTTTGAATCCATTCAAATTGAATTGGTATTTTCTCCATTACAATTATTGTGAAGAGACATCTACAATCGTTAGTCTTGGGCAGTTTCTTTGTGAAAATGTATGTATAGCCAAAAAACATTTAAAATCAGGTCAAGTTCTAATTCTTCAAGTTGACTCTGTGGTAATACGATCAGCTAAGCCTTATTTGGCTACTCCAGGAGCAACTGTTCATGGACATTATGGAGAAATCCTTTACGAAGGAGATACATTAGTTACATTTATATATGAAAAATCAAGATCTGGTGATATAACGCAAGGTCTTCCAAAAGTGGAACAGGTGTTAGAAGTGCG